ATGTCCCTGCCCACACTAGAAAAACTCTCTTCGGATGAACTGTACAATCATTGGGTTTATACTAACCAACACAAAAATAACAACTTAAACAACGAGTTTTTAAATAGAATTGAGGCTCTAGATACGGGATTTTTTTCTCTAGATATACTCGAAAAAAGTACTAGATTGTGTAATGATAAGACTAGAAAATATTACTTGCCTAAAATGTATGATCCCATTTTGAATGGGTTATATCGGGGAACAATCAAAAAAAAAATTTCAACTTCAATCATAAATAAAATTTCGTTAGAAAATTTCATAGAGACAATGGAAATTAATAAGATTCATAGTCTCCTTCTTCCTGATACTGATTACCAAGAGGTTGAACATAAAATAGACCGATTTGATAAAAAAACTTTTTCAACGGAAAATCGTCATTTATTTACTTTAATCAGTAAATTTGATAGAGAATCGGGATCGAGTTTAAATTGGAAGGGCCTCTCTTTATTTTCAGAAAAAGAACAAGGAAGGATTGGTTCAGAAAAAAGAGCCAAATTTTACAAATTTTTATTGAATACAATTCTAACTAGCCCTAATGGTCAAAAAACAAAACAAAAATTTGTAATAAAAGAAATCAGTAAAAAAGTCCCTAGATGGTCATACAAACTTATTACCGAATTGGAATTCCTGTCGGGCGCAGCTCATGAAGGCCTACCGTTGGATTATCATATACGTTCAAGAAAAAGGGATCGTGTAATAATTTATAGGCCTACTAAACGTAGTCGCAAAGCAAGTGTCAAAAACTGGGTGTCTATTAGAGACTATTCGGAAGAATCAGATTTTCGTCGAGAATTCATCAAAGGTTCTATGCGTGTTCAAAGGCGTAAAACTTTTATTTCGAAATTGTTTCAAGCAAATGCGCATTCTCCCCTTTTTTTGGACAGAATAAAAAAATCCACTCTTTTTTATTTTAATATCCCTGAACATATGAAATTTTTTTTTATAAATTGGATGGGTAAAGGAGCAGAATTTAAAGATTATACAGAGGAACAAAAAAAAAGACAAAAGGAAGAAGAAGAGAACAAAATAAAGGAAAAAACGTGGATAAAAATCGCGCAAGCCTGGGATTTTGTTCCATATCCACAAGCAACAAGAAGTTTAATTTTAATAATTCAATCTATTTTGAGAAAATATATTTTATTACCTTCATTGATAATAGTTAAAAATATTGGGCGTATTTTATTATCTCAACCCCCTGAGTGGGCTGAGGACTTCGATGAGTGGAATAGAGAAAAGCATATTATATGTACCTATAACGGTGTTCAAGTATCAGAACTCGAACTTCCCAGAAATTGGTTTAAAGATGGTATTCAGATAAAAATAGTATTTCCTTTTTATTTGAAACCTTGGCACAGATCCAAATTGAGGCCCTCTTTTTCTTCTTATAAAGATCTAAAGAAAGAACAACAAAAGTTTTCTTTTTTAACGGCTTGGGGAACGCAAACTACCCTTCCCTTTGGTTCTGTCCCCCCCAAACCTTCCTTTTTTAAGCCTATTTTTAAAGAACTAAAAAAAAAAATTCGAAAAACTAAAAATAATCATTTTAGAGTTCTAAGCGTTTTAAAAGAAAGAACAAAAAATTTTCTACAAGATTCAAAAGAACCAAAAAGGGTTGTTATCAAAAAAGTTTTATTTATGTTTATAAAAAAAATAAAAAAAGAACTCTTAAAAGTACATCCAACTCGATTATTTATATTGAGAAAGGTGTATGAATCCGGCGAAACTAATAAAAAAAAGGATTATATGATTAGGAATCAGATAATTCACGACTCGTTTATAAAAATTAAATCTACAGATAATACAAATTATTCACTGAGAGAAAAAAAAATTAAAAATATGGCTGATAGAACAAGCACAATCAGAAAGAAAACAAAGAGTCTTACAAAAGAAAAAAACAGCAACGCCAAGAAAAGAAGTAGTCCTAACAAAACAAGTTATAATGGAAAAGAAAAATCAACAAAAATTTTTTGGAAAATATTAAAAATAAAAAAAATAAGCAATCGATTAATCTATAAATTAGATTTTTTTATAAAAATATTCATTAAAAGAATATACATCGATATCTTTATATGTATCATTCATATTGCCAGAATTCCTACACAACTAGTTCTTGAATCAAGAAATTTTTGTTTTGATAAATACATTTACAATAATAAAACAAACCAAGAAATAAAAAATAAAAAAAACAAAAAACAAATTAACTTTATTTCGACTCTAAAAAGTGAACTTTACAATATTAAGAATAGTAAGAGGAATTCACATCTTTTTTTTGACTTATGCTCTTTATCACAAGCATATGTATTTTACAAATTATCACAAACCCAAGTTATTAATTTGTATAAGTTAAGATCTATTTTTGAGTATCATGGAACTCCCGTTTTTCTCAAGACTGCAATAAAAAATTATTTTGTAACACAAGGAATATTTAATTCCGAATTAAGACATACAAAAGTTTCAAGTTCTGAAACGAATCAATGGAAAAACTGGTTAAGAGGTCATTATCAATACAATTTATCTCAGATTAGATGGTTTGAATTAATACCACAAAAATGGCGAACTACAATAAATGAAGGTAGTATTACCCAAAATAAAGATTTAACAAAATGGAATTCGTATGAAAAAGATCGATTACTTTATCACAAAAAACAAAAGGATTTTAAAGTATATACATTACCAAACCAAACAGATAATTTTCAAAAATACTATATATATAATCTTTTATCATATAAATCTATTAATTCTGAAATTAAGAAATCCTCATATATTATTTATGGATCACCATCAGAATTAAATAACAATCAAAAAATTACTTTTAATTACAACAATTATAAACAAAATTTGTTTGAAAGCCTGGAGGAAATTCCTATCAATCATTATCTAGAAAAGGGCGATATTATGTATATGCAAAAAAATACAGATAGAAAATATTTTGATTGGACAATTCTCAATTTTTTTCTTAGAAAAAAAATAGATATTGAGGCCTGGACCAAAATGTATTATAGCAGTAATATAAATACTAAGCTTGGAAGTAAGAATTACCAAAAAATTTATAAAATGGATAAAAACTATATTTTTTATCTGATGATTCATCAAGATTTAGAAATAAATACAATCAATGACAAGAAACTATTTTTTGATTGGATGGAAATGAATGAAGAAATCCTAAACCCAGTATCGACAAATCTGAAACTTCCGTTCTTCCCAGAATTTGTGCCACTTTATAATGTATACAAAATAAAACCATGGATTATACCAAGCAAATTACTTTTTTTAAATTTAAATAAAAAGAAAAACATCAATGAAAAGAAAAAATTCCATTTTTTTAGACCATCGAATGAAAAAAGATATTCTGAATTAATGAATCGAAATCAAGAAAAAAAAGAACCCGCGGGCCGAAGAGGCCTTGGATCATATTCACAAAACCAAGATAAAATGAAAAAACAATATAAGATCCGGAATAAGATGAGACCAGAAATGATTTTCTTACGTAAACACTATTTGCTTTTTCAATGGATAATAGACGATGGTTTAATTCCGAATTTAACTGAAAGAATGATCAATAATATAAAGATATATTGTTACTTGCTTGGACTGATAAATCCAAGAGATACTACTATATCGTCTATTCAAAGGAAAGAAATAAATCTGGATATAATGGTGATTCAAAAAAAATTGACTCCTATAGAATTGACTAAAAAGGGGATATTTTTTATCGATCCCATTCGTTTGTCTGTAAAAAAGGACGGATACTTTATTATATATCAAACCGTAAGTATATCGTTGGTTCATAAAAGTAAGTACCAAACTCCTCAAAGATATCGAGAACAAAGATATATCAATAAAAATATATTGGATGAATATATCCCAAGATATCAAATAATAATTCGAAAGAGAGACAAAAAACATTATGATTTTATCGTTCCTGAAAAGATTTTATCATCTAGACGTCGTAGAGAATTGAGAATTCTAATTTCTTTCAACTCAAAGAATATAAATAGTGTGGATAAAAATCGAGTATTTTGTAACAAAAAGAACATAAAAAACAGGAATCCTTTTTTGGATCCAAAAAAGGATCTTGATAGAGATAAAAACAAATTAATTAAATTAAAGTTATTTCTTTGGCCTAATTATCGATTAGAAGACTTAGCTTGTATGAATAGATATTGGTTTAATACCAATAATGGAAGCCGTTTTAGTTTGTTAAGAATATATCCACAATTAAAAATTGGTTAATGGTACATTTTTCCTATATATTCTGTACCATATAGAAAAGCAAACAGATGCACATATGCCCTGTCTTACGTCCCAGTCTAATATTAGATCTTTTTTATTTAATACTAAGTCAATGACGTATCAATTTGTTTGGATAAAATATATAAAATAAACAAATATATGGAATATTCCGAATTTTAGGTCTAAATTATTTGACGTTGTAAGTGTAAAAACGTACCATCTACTTTTTTATCCCTGTCCAACTAAAATTAATATTCTTGTGTATACTAATTACTACATTAAAATTACTAATATTATTATTACTGATCAAATAAAATATTTTATATATAAATTAAAGGGTAAAAGGAGCTTTTTTTATGATAAAAAATCCATTCAGTGCAATTATTTTGAAAGAAGAAAACGAAGACAACAAGGGATCTGTTGAATTTCAAGTAGTGAGTTTCACCAATAGGATACGGAGACTTACTTCACATTTGGAATTGCACAAAAAAGACTATTTATCTCAGAGAGGTCTGCGTAAAATTCTCGGAAAACGTCAACGGCTGCTCGCCTATTTGTCAAAAAAAAATAGAGTACGTTATAAAGAATTAATCGAACAGTTGGAGATTCGAGAAACAAAAAATCATTAATTTGAAGAGTCGCTTTTAATTTTCGCTTAAATTTTGATGAACCTCTTTTCGCTTTCAGCAATTCATGGAAGAATGAATCGGGAAAAAACCTATGACTGCACCAGCTACACGAAATGACCTTATGATAGTCAATATGGGCCCTCAGCACCCATCGATGCACGGTGTTCTTCGACTCATTGTTACTCTAGATGGTGAAGATGTTATTGACTGTGAACCGATATTGGGTTATTTACATAGAGGAATGGAAAAAATTGCGGAAAACCGAACAATTATACAATATTTACCTTATGTAACACGTTGGGATTATTTAGCTACTATGTTCACTGAAGCAATAACTGTAAATGCACCAGAGCAGTTAGGCAATATTCAAGTGCCTAAAAGGGCCAGCTATATCAGAGTCATTATGTTAGAGTTAAGTCGTATAGCTTCGCATTTGTTATGGCTTGGCCCTTTTATGGCAGATATTGGCGCACAGACCCCCTTCTTCTATATTTTTCGAGAAAGAGAATTGATATATGACCTATTCGAAGCTGCTACCGGTATGCGAATGATGCATAATTATTTTCGTATTGGAGGAGTCGCTGCTGATTTACCTTATGGCTGGGTAGATAAATGTTTGGATTTTTGTGATTATTTTTTAACAAGAGTTACTGAATATCAAAGGCTTATTACACGGAATCCTATTTTTTTAGAGCGAGTTGAGGGAGTAGGCATTATTGGCGGAGAGGAGGCAATAAATTGGGGTTTATCGGGACCAATGCTACGAGCTTCCGGAATACAATGGGATCTTCGAAAGGTTGATCATTATGAGTCTTACGATGAATTTGATTGGGGAGTTCAATGGCAAAAGGAAGGGGATTCATTAGCTCGTTATTTAGTACGAATCGGTGAAATGACACAATCAATAAAAATTATTCAACAGGCTTTAGAAGGAATTCCCGGGGGGCCCTATGAGAATTTAGAAATCCGGCGCTTTGATAAAGTATGGGATCCCGACTGGAATGATTTTGACTATCGATTTATCAGTAAAAAACCTTCTCCTACTTTTGAATTGTCAAAACAAGAACTTTATGTGAGAGTCGAAGCCCCAAAAGGAGAATTAGGAATTTTTCTGATAGGAGATAAGGGTGTTTTTCCTTGGAGATGGAAAATCCGACCACCAGGTTTTATCAATTTGCAAATCCTTCCTCAATTAGTTAAAAGAATGAAATTGGCTGATATTATGACAATACTAGGTAGCATAGATATCATTATGGGAGAAGTTGATCGTTAAAATGATAATAGATACAACAGAAGTACAAGCTATCAATTCTTTTTTTAGATTGGAATCCTTAAAAGATGTATATGAGATCATATGGATGCTTGTCCCTATTTTTACTCCTGTATTAGGAATCACAATAGGTGTATTAGTAATTGTTTGGTTAGAAAGAGAAATATCTGCGGGGATACAACAACGTATTGGCCCTGAATACGCCGGGCCTTTGGGAATTCTTCAAGCTTTAGCAGATGGTACAAAATTACTTTTCAAAGAGAATCTTCTTCCATCAAGAGGAGATACTCGTTTATTCAGTATCGGACCATCCATAGCAGTCACATCAATTCTACTAAGTTCTTTAGTAATTCCTTTTGGATATCGCCTTGTTCTAGCCGATTTAAGTATTGGTGTTTTTTTATGGATTGCCATTTCAAGTATTGCTCCCGTGGGCCTTCTTATGTCAGGTTATGGATCAAATAATAAATATTCCTTTTTAGGTGGTTTACGGGCTGCTGCTCAATCAATTAGTTATGAAATACCATTAACTCTATGTGTGTTATCAATATCTCTACGTGTGATTCGTTAAGACATAAAATTTCCTATATGTCTTTTCTTTATAGGAAGGAAATTTCATATACATTTTTATTTTTTATTCATCATTCGGGTTGATGAACTAAACCAGATAGTTATATGAGTGAAAAAAACAGTTTCTTACTTTGCAGTAAAAAGATTCAGTCTCATTTCCTATGTACAAGTGTTAAGTGAAAGTAAACATAAGCATTATATACTATTTACCCCAAGATTTAGTGATTAGTCATCATGACTTGAAGCGGGTTCAAAAGGAGCAACTATCTAGGGATTTTACTAGCTATTAACAGACATGTATTACCCTAATGAGCGGGGTTCTTTTGACCAAAAAGAGTGGATAGTTAGGAACACCAAGGTACACAAAGGATTCGTAATAGAGATTATGTAAGTTATTCAACAGGATTTTTCTGTTCATACTGCATAGCATAAAAGGGATTCTAATTGGGGCTTTATGTTGGTAGAAATGATGAAGGAGTACTCCCCACGATTCCGATCCAGAGTATTTTCCTATCCACCTATTAAGTAAATAACTATCAAGAACGAAGTAATCCTTTACTTAAAGTACCCTTTTATGAGAAAGGAGACTAGGAACAAAAAAATAAACTCGAAAGAATTAAATTGCACTACAAAAAATATCTTTTTTAGAGAGATAGAATTCTTGTAATGTTTCGTGAACTAATGCAATGTATAGTTTTTGCAATGTATAGTTTTTTTCGTAATCAAAAATGCTAGGTTGAAATATTTATTGAGATTTCT